TTCAAGAAAGGGAATCTTATGATATGTTAGGAATCTCTTATGATAATCATCCGCGTCTGAAACGTATTTTAATGCCCGAAAGTTGGATAGGATGGCCTTTGCGTAAAGATTATATCGCCCCCAATTTTTATGAAATACAGGATGCTCACTAAAAGATAAAAATAATATAGTAATCCGCACTTCGACAACCCCAGATATTCAACAAATATCTGTATGTACATTTTCTTTTTGTTATAGATTCGACAGAATAATAGAGGTTTCATTCATATCTTATTATGGATGGGATAAATAACAAAATGGATAAATAAAAAGACAATAATATAGGGATTCATGGAGATTCTAAAATTGGATGGAACGATACTTAATTTAGGGTGAGCCAATAGGATGAACTGAAAAAGTTCTGTATCATTAACTATGTAAGATGTACAGCAACATCAATTAGATATCCGGCTACGAAAAAGTAGGATCAAAGAAAATCAAAAGAAATGGGCCGAATTTTTTTATAATGTATCTCATTGAATATTGTTAAAATATTAACATTCTTTTTGGAGCGCAGAAAAAATCGAAACGAAATGGAATCATTCATTTTCAGACTAACTTTATATACCTAGAATATACATCTTATTCATTCTTTAGCTAGAAAGAGTATATCTCCGTACGCCTAGATAAATTATGTATGATGATCAAGACCACTAAAAAATATGTATCTATTCCCAATCCCAAATTTATTAAAATTTGGGATTGGGAATAGATACTCATAGAAATGAATCGCCGGGAACCAGATTTGAACTGGTGACACGAGGATTTTCAGTCCTCTGCTCTACCTGCTGAGCTATCCCGACCATTCTTGACACACCACCCTAATTTTAGGAAATTAGTTGAGTCTATATCAACTAAATAAAAAAAAATACTTTTTGAATTTTAATTAAAAAAATTGAATTAAAAAAAAGGGATATAGGATAAAAAATTAGCGAATTAAACGGGCTTTTGGGGATAGAGGGACTTGAACCCTCACGATTTCTAAAGTCGACGGATTTTCCTCTTACTAAAAATTTCATTGATGTCGGTATTGACATGTAGAATGGGACTCTATCTTTATTCTCGTCTGATTAATCAGTTATTCAAAAGATCCATCAGACTATGGTGGAGTGACTGATTTGATCAATCAATATTATTCTATTATTCTATTGAAAGAGTCAATGTTGTCAACTCCATTTGTTAGAACAGCTTCCATTGAGTCTCTGCACCTATCCTTTTTTGATTTTCACTTTCTGAACTTTTATTTATTTGTTTTCGGAAAGAAGGATTTGGCTCAGGATTGCCCATTTTTAATTCCAGGGTTTCTCTGAATTTGAAAGTTTTCACTTGGTAAGTTTCCATACCAAGGCTCAATCCAATTAAGTCCGTAGCGTCTACCAATTTCGCCATATCCCCCGTTTTTTTTCTTTGAGATTGATATCATATCTCATTAGGATGTTTTTTCATTTGTATTATGAGAATTATATGATGGAACTGTTGAATTTATTAGAAACCTACTCCCATTTTTGGAAAAATTTCCTTGTATATTGTTTGATTGATTTTCTTTCATCTATATCAGATACCCATATTTAGTCGAATCAGAAATGATTCTATTATCTGTGTATTCGCAATTCAATATACAGAGATATATACTACATTTATCTCTATTTTATATGTCCCTCCTTCTTTGATTTTTTGAGAGTATTTAGAATACTCTAACGTTCGATTCTTTTTTTCCTTATAATAACAAAACGAAAATCTATTTATTAATTTTAAATTTGACATTCATTTAGAAATTCAATAGAAATATCAAATTTCTATTTACTTATCCAATTTCTATCGATACATTCTTTTTTTATATACATTATACATTATTATACATAGTTCATCTTAATGCATATGAATTTTGTAATATAGATTACTGTATACTCTTTACTATTTTCTATATATAAAGAATATATACAGAAACAAATAATCTTCCTATCTAATAATCAGGATATCGGGATAAATACATATCTATATTTAGATATTCATATAGATTAGATGAAAATATGAATTCTATATTATTCTTGAAATATTAAAATAATCGAAAGAAAGAAGCAAAAATATTCAAAAAATGAATAAAAAGGAATTCAAAACAAAAAAGAGAATTTGACTATACAAATTAAAATGACGATATTGTTTTATTGATAAAAAAGATTTGATAAATTATTTGATAAATCGATCAAAATAATATTGTATACTAATAGAAATAGTATTCTATCCAATATTAATCAAATAGAAATTGATTCATTTTTAATAATACTAAAAATAGTTATAGTATATTTAAATAGTTATAGTATATTTAAACTGGTAATATTACAAGTACGGAGTATTTAGTATTCCATATACTATTAATCTAATTGTAATATATCAAATATATCTACTATTTATAGATAGTAGATACTAAATCTAAATCTGAGTAGTATAGGTAGCAATATTA